TACCTTTCTTTGAAATATATTTTCTATTCCTGCACAGAAAATACTGGCAAATACCGGAAAGAAAATAGTAGACTAAGTAATGAAAATATCCCTCTCAGTCTATGATACCTAAATGGGAGAAAACTCCGGGTCAAACCCTTATTTATCTTAACCTTAGATTAATTTACTTCGCCAAAAGGGAGCAAGGTTGTTCGAACCTTTGTTATTTTTTATTTTCTTTTTATTGGGTTTAAGTCTGACGAGAATAATATTCTACGACTAGCAATTCGTTTATTTTCAAACCGACCCACTTACTATCTATTATTTGATTGACTAATCCTTTATATTGGAATGACTGAAGAGTCAAATGTTTTGGCAATTCCTCATGAGGGGATGAATCGAGAGAATTTTGAATCAGAGCTCTAGAGTTTTGTTCATCCCGCGCCGTAATAATATCTCGGGGTTTGCAGCGATAACTTGGTATATCTACTATACGGCCGTTGACTAAAATATGTCTATGGTTAACTAATTGGCGCGCTCCGGGAATAGTCGGAGCCATACCCAACCGAAAAAGGATGTTATCCAATCGCATTTCAAGTAATTGTAGTAAAACTTGACCTGTTGAACCCTTGGCTTTTCCGGCGATACGAACATATTTTAGTAATTGCCGTTCTGTCAGACCATAATGAAAACGCAATTTTTGTTTTTCTTCTAGGCGAATACGATATTGGGATTTTTTCCCGGAACGCGATTGGTTTCTAAGACCACTTCCGGCTCTAGGCCTTTTATTAGTTAGTCCCGGTAAAGCCCCCAGGCGACGTATTTTTTTAAAACGAGGTCCTCGGTAACGCGACATAAAGACTCCTTATTCTTTTTCTTTGCATTTATATTTTATTTTATTCTTATTGATGCAATTTCATTTTACAGAATAAAACGAAAAAAGAAAAGTGTAATAAAAAAAATTTCAAATGTCATTTGAAGTATTGGATTGGCACTATAAAAAAGAATAATGAGATGAATTGTATAGATATCCAGACTTTTCTATTCTATATATAGAAAATATAGAAAAGGATCCTTTTCGTAACATAGTTGGAAGTTTTTATAACATAACAAATCGACGACTTTTGGAAAAAGAGGAAGATATTTTTTCAATATTCTTTGATTTCAAAGGGGCATTATAAATCATGTAATAACTAGATAAATCATGTAATGTACTAACTAGAATCAAATAAATAGAGAAAAGCCGGCTATCGGAATCGAACCGATGACCATCGCATTACAAATGCGATGCTCTAACCTCTGAGCTAAGCAGGCTCACATAATAGAAATTCTACATGCATAGAAATTCCGTAAAGAATCTTAGCTACTCATAATTAGTTATTTATAATTAATATGAATATCGACGAAAGAATAGAGTTTCAAATAAAAAATATATTAAATATTATAGAATATAATGATTAATCTAGCGATATAGAATTTCGATTTATTAATCTAGCGATATAGAATTTCGATTTATTTCTCACAATTAGTTATTACATTACTGAGTAGTAAAAATTTTGAGATGAAATCTTTTTTTTTTTTCGTTTTTGAGTTCAAATGACATTTGAAATTTTTTTTATTTCATTTATTGTTTAGTTCAGTTTTAGTTTAGTCCATAATCTTAGTATATATATTCCATTTTTTTATATATTTTTTATATTTCTAATTCTAATTATTTCATCGAAGGATTCGTTAGAACTAATCAGACATTCCTACGCTTTCATTCGTAAAGGTTAAAGTTAAGACGAAAAAAAAAAAAGAATCGACCCTTCAAGTATTCCAAATTGCATTGGAAAAATGAGCGGAAGAGAGACATATATATGTGGTATATATCCATCTATATTGAATTGCAGATACAGAAATGATAGAATCGTTTTTGATTGGACCAAATCAAAATATAAGTTTCCTATAGAAGATGAAAGAAGATAGACAAGAAATCAACGAGGAGAAAACACCCTTTCGAGATAGGAATCCGTATCTAATGAATTCAACGATTCCAGGATAAATGAAAGGGAACGATATCACAACGAGATCCTAATCTCAAAACAAAAAAAGAAGGGGGATATGGCGAAATTGGTAGACGCTACGGACTTAATTGGATTGAGCCTTGGTATGGAAACCTACTAAGTGAGAACTTTCAAATTCAGAGAAACCCCGGAATTAATAAAAATGGGCAATCCTGAGCCAAATCCAGTTTTCCGAAAATAAACAAGGGTTCAGAAAGCTAAAATCAAAAAGGATAGGTGCAGAGACTCAATGGAAGCTGTTCTAACAAATGGAGTTGACTGTGTTGTGTTGGTAGAAAGAATCCTTCCATAGAAACTTCAGAAAGGATAAACCTATAAACATAGATATACGCATTGAAATACTATATACTCTACCAAATGATTAATGACGACCCGAATCTGTATTTATATATATCAAAATGGGAGAATGGTTGTGAAGTGATTCCATATTGAAGAAAGAATCGAATATTCATTGA